GTACGAACGAGATGGATGTTTGTTGTCCCAACCATTCTTGTTAGTCCCGATACCAATAAGGAAAAGGGAAATTTATAACAAAGTTTTCGTATTGTTGATTCCTTGGTGTAGTGCTTCTTCCCCTATGCTGCCCATTGGTACTAGTGGAATAGGATTGACCTACAATATAGAACCCATAGGTGTAACCTTTCGCTCAATACTCAAATTAACAATTGAAGCATCCGAGGCTGCATCAATCGAGGATACACGACAGAAGGAATTGTTCTATCTTCAAACTCACCTTCACCAAGCGTAGGTTTATTTCAATAATTTGGTTCTTTCTATCCCGAATCACATATCTTTCTCATAATACTGAAGTCTAAAAAAAGGAGAAAAAAGAATCAAATCGCACCATCTCTGTAATAGGTAAATGCCTTTTTTTCTCCTGAAGTTGTCGGAATTATTCGTAATAGAATATTGGCTACAATTGAAGAGGTCTTATCAATAAAATTTACATTTATCCGAGATCTAGGCATAATTAGCAATCCTTTCTATAATCTATAATTAGAATTCTTTTCATTACCCTTCGGGGAAAATGATCCCACAAACAAAGGAATTGTACAATACGAAATAACATAAAACAGACTAATTCTAAAAATGTGGACCTTCCGCTCAAATTGTCCCATTTTGTTTGGACAAGGAGAGATATGAAATATTTGAATCAGATTGGATTTCATTACAATTTCGTAGTATACCAATGAACGGAACTATTACTATTTCATCTAAGATTTCATCTAAGTTGAATAACCAAGGACTTTCTTTTACTACGGATTTTGATAACTCGAGAAGTTTTGATTTGGTTATGATCCAAAGAGGAAAAAGAATAATTATTCCATGATAAAATAGAGTAGAGTAACCATCCGTTTTGTTTACATGACGTGTATACGTCATGCCATACAATGGAAATAAAAATCCATGGGACGATTCATGCATTTGTAATAGATCCATGGGGTAGCTGATGAGAGAAGTTGGTGTTGAGAAATAGGAAATTTGAAAGGAATTATTCCTATGGAACCATTGATCGGTCATACCTGTACTGCAATAATATGAATGACTCGCTATTCACTCGGTTTCTGGTCAATAATAAGATTATGTAGGAGAGATGGCCGAGTGGTTCAAGGCGTAGCATTGGAACTGCTATGTAGGCTTTTGTTTACCGAGGGTTCGAATCCCTCTCTTTCCGTTTCTGTTAATTCACCAACGTGACCGACCACAATGTATCAAATCAAATAACAACTGATACCATTATTCCAGCAATAAGACTTTTATTTGATAGAAATTCTCTATTCCAGAAATTCTCTATTCCTAATTACATTACTGCGGTACGTAAAATACAAATATCGGAAAGAACAAAAAAGAAAAAAAATCCTACTGCTGATCTATTTGTAATACGTGAATGAGAAAAATGCGGATCAAGGCCCTTAGATCTATTTACTTCGTCGAAAAGAGGGCAAAATTCTCTGAATCTTTCTTTGTTATTTTCGTTAGGTTCAAGTCTGGCGGGAATAATATTCTACGACTAACAACTCATTTATTTTCAAACCGATCCATTTACTATCTATTATTTGATTTACTAATCCTTTATATTGGAATGAGTCAATAGTCAAATGTTTTGGCAATTCCTCGGGGGGGGGTGAAGCAATATAATTTTGAATCAGAGCTTTCGATCTTTGTTTATCCTTCGTAGTAATAATATCTCGAGGTTTGCAACGATAACTTGGTATATCCACTATACGACCATTAACTAAAATATGTCTATGGTTAACTAATTGCCTAGCTCCAGGAATGGTCGAAGCCATACCCAATCGAAAAAGGATGTTATCCAAACGCATCTCAAGTAGTTGTAGTAAAACCTGACCTGTTGACCCTTTGGCTTTTCCAGCGATATGTACATATCTAACTAATTGTCGCTCCGTCAGACCATAATGAAAACGCAATTTCTGTTTTTCTTCTAGACGAATACGATATTGCGATCTTTTCCCAGAACGCAATTGGGTTTTAAGATCACTTCCGGATTTAGGTCTTTTACTAGTTAGTCCTGGTAAAGTCCCCAGACGGCGTATTTTTTTGAAACGAGGTCCTCGATAACGAGACATAAAGACTCCTTTTTTTATTTTATTGAAATTTCATTTTACAGAATAAATCCTAAATTAAGACTGAACTAAAGGATAAACAAAGCAAAGCTAAATTTACTGAAGTATTACAAAGTAGAATGAAATGAATTCTATTAATATCCGGATTTTTTGTATATGTATATATAGGAAAGGAAGTTGAGGCTCCGTTTTATGATTTGTTCTGTAGAGATCTAATTGCTCCAATCCATTTTTTATTCATAGTTACAAGTTACCACGACATAATAGATCGGTGATCCAACATTTTGAGAAAAGGAGAGATTATCAATCATGGAAAAATCGATAGAGAAAAAAAAAGCCAGCTATCGGAATCGAACCGATGACCATCGCATTACAAATGCGATGCTCTAACCTCTGAGCTAAGCGGGCTCACATAACAGAAATAGAAATAGTATAACAAATAGAAATAGTGTATAGGAATTCAGGAAACTGCTGGATCTTAGCTTAGGGCTATTAGCTATTAATTTAATATGAACTATATAGTTCATAGTTCTATTGTTATATCTATATCATTATATATATATATCATTAGATATATTAGTTATATCTAATATTATATTATTATTATATTATTAGTTATAACTAATATAACTAATAATATAGAACTAGATATGACTAAATAGAATTAATAGAATTCTATTTTTCTAATAGATATTTTTCTAATAGAAATATATGACTAATTAGTATATGACTAATTAGTAGAATTTTCATTATATCATATTAATTACATTAATTATTATTTATACATTAATTATTATTTATACATTCTATTCTTTTTTTATGCATTTTATACATTTTATTTATATATTTATACATTATATTTATATTTTTTAATATTAATATTAATGAGAATTTAAAATTATAAATTATGATTATAAAAAATCTAATTATTTCTTAATATAAAATTTATTTATTTCTTAAAGTAAAGCAGTTATAGCAATAATTATAGCGTATAGCGAGCGGATCGGTCCTAAGAAAAGATAAGATAAGGATAAAGATACAATCCAAATTAGAATGAGACATTCTTCTGGTTTCATTCGGAAAAGGAAGAGATAGGACGAAAAAAAAAAGAAGAATGAATATCGACCGTTCCAGTATTCCAAATCGCACTGTAAAAAAGAAAGGGAGAGAGAAACATATATATATATGGGATATATCTATCCATATTGAATTGCGGATACATCAATGATAGAATCATTTCTGATTGAAACAAGGTTTATCCAATAGAAATAAACTGATAGAGGATCGCCAAAAAAATCAAATAGCAGCATACACTTTTTCGATATGGGAATCATTATCTAATGAATTCAACGGTTCCAAAATAAATGAAAGAGATGGGTGGAATTCCAACTGGATCTTGGTCTCAAATCAAAAGGGGATATGGCGAAATTGGTAGACGCTACGGACTTGATTGGATTGAGCCTTGGTATGGAAACCTACTAAGTGGTAACTTCCAAATTCAGAGAAACCCTGGAATTAAAAATGGGCAATCCTGAGCCAAATCTTTATTTTGAGAAAACAAGGGTTTATAAAACTAGAATAAAAAAAGGATAGGTGCAGAGACTCAATGGAAGCTGTTCTAACGAATGGAGTTGACTACGTTGTGTTGGTAGCTGGAATTCCTCTATCGAAATTACAGAAAGGACGGCCTTATATAATATATCTAATACGTACGTATACATACTAACATATCAAACGATTAATCACGACCCGAATCTATCGAATATATATATATATGAAAGAAAAAATTCAGAGTTATTGTGAATCCATTCCAATCGAAGTTGAAGGAAGAATCGAATATTCAGTGATCAAATCATTCATTCCAGAGTTTGATAGATCTTTTGAAAAACTGATTAATCGGACGAGAATAAAGAGAGAGTCCCGTTCTACATGTCAATACCGACAACAATGAAATTTATAGTAAGAGGAAAATCCGTCGACTTTAGAAATCGTGAGGGTTCAAGTCCCTCTATCCCCAACAAAAAGTCCATTTTACTTCCTAACTATTTATCCTCTTTTTTTCATCAGTGGTTCAAACAAAATTCACTATCTTTCTTTCTCATTCACTCTACTCTTTCACAAACGGATCCGAAGAGAAATCTTTGGATCTTATCCCAATTTGGATAGATACGATACCTGTACAAATGAACATATATGGGCAAGGAATCTCTATTATTGAATCATTCACATTCCATATCATTATCCTTACATTTATTAGATAAAATTTTTGAATACTTTACTTTATTTAGATTTAGTCCCTTTAATTGACATAGATACAAGTACTCTACTAGGATAATGCACGGGAAATGGTCGGGATAGCTCAGTTGGTAGAGCAGAGGACTGAAAATCCTCGTGTCACCAGTTCAAATCTGGTTCCTGACACATTAATAATATATCGGATAGATATTCATACAAATTAATCGAGACAGATCAGGATATATATTCGTTAATAGTCAAGAGCATGATACATACTTATTCATCTAGCGTATAGATATATACCTCCATTTTTAGAGATGGGTAAAAAATATATGTATGGTTATGGTAAAGAACTAAAGTGGGATTATGTTCCCTTTTTTTTGTTTCTTTTTTCTTTCTTGTTTGTTCATATTGTGCTTTCTCTCACTCAAAAAGAGTGCTAAGTCTTCATATATATATATATCAAAAAAAAAATAAAAAAGTTTTAAAAAAACTTAAAAAAAGTATAGAGGGGTTGAAGGATAGGAATAGACAGGATGCATTTCAGACACAGTACAAATAAAATTCAATCCCTTTTTATTTCGGAATTTCGCTTTTTCTTTTATATTTATTCTATTTCTTCACTCTTGCTTA